ATTTATTATTTATTACTAACTAATTTCTAATTCAATATATATATATGTTATTTAAATTGAAATATATTCCAATTGTAATTATTAGAATATATTATTATTCTATTCTATATATTCTATATATTTGTATATATCTAATATATATATTTGTTTTTTGGAAATATTATCCTTGTCTTTGTTTATGTCTTGGATTGGAACAAATTACTATAATTCGTCCCCGCCTACGGATCAGCCGACATTTTTCACAAATTTTACGAACGGAAGCCCTTTTTTTCATATTTTTCATCCCTTAATTTAAACCGAATTCCGAATCTATTTATTGGAATAAAATACGTTTTCCTGAAATTCATTTTGAATGTATCTTCATAAAAAAAAAAAAAGAATGTTGAAGTTAAAAAACAGTCTAATCATTCGAATCTTTGTTTCCGAGTCTATAAATTATACGCCCCCGGTTGAATCAAAATGACTTACTTCCATTTATTTTTACCTCCTGGTAGTAGAACGTATAAAACTACGTCAAATCCTTTCTGAAGCATAAACTAAAATCATATCTTCATTATCTAAACGAACCCGGAACATACCAGTGGAAGGTGAGTCATTAATTAAAACCTCATGAATCTATTTTTGTTCTTTTATTCCTATTCCAGTTAAAACCCCTTCACGTATTAACTAATGTATGAGGAGTGATATTAGAAACCTGTTTTTTCTATCTTTTTTTACAAATATGTATGGAAGTTTCTCATAGAATTCCTATCTCAGAAAGATTACCATATATAACACAAAATTTCTCCGCCTATTTTTTCTAACCGAGCCTCTCGGTCTGTCATTATACCCCTAGAAGTCGAAAGAATTACAATCCCCATCCCTCCTAAAATTTTAGGAATTCGTTGATAATTAGAATAGATTCGTAGACCAGGTTTACTGATTCGTTTTAAATTCAAAAAACTTTTATATGACCCTTTCTTATTTCTTCTATGCCCTAGAGTTAAAACTAAAAAATATTTGTCACTTTCCCGATGTTTTCTCACGTTTTCAATAAAGCCTTCTCGTAAAAGTATTTTAACAATGTTTTCGGTGATGTTAGTAAATGGTATTCGAACTGTTCCTTTTCTATTCATGTCAGCATTTCGTATAGAGGTTATTATGTCAGCAACGGTGTCCTTACCCATACTAAAATGATTGTTGCCCGTGACTTTTGATATAATCAACATGCTCTTTTTTATGAATTATTCTCCATTTTTTTATATTTCGAATTTGATTATTATTATCAAATTTCTATTTATAAAAAGAAAAAAGGTATATGCGTGAGACATAATTAATCTATTTCATTCAACTACTATAAATATATAAATATATCATGGTCTCGTTTTATTTTATAATACCTCGGGTGCTAATGAAACTATTTTACTGAAATTTAACTGTCTCAATTCTCGGGCGATTGCACCAAAAATTCGAGTTCCTTTTGGATTTCCCTTTTGATCAATCACAACCGCAGCATTATCATCATATCGTATTATCATACCGTTCTTGCGTTTGAGTTCTTTAGAAGTACGTACAATTACAGCTCTGATCACTTCTGATCTTTCTAAAGTTGTATTTGGTGCTGTTTCCTTGATTACAGCAACAATAACGTCACCAATATAAGCATAGCGTCGATTACTAGCCCCTATGATTCGAATACACTTCAATTTGCGGGCCCCGCTGTTATCGGCTACATTCAAATGGGTTTGAGGTTGAATCATATCATTTTTTTATCTGTTCTTTCAGTGTAAAGCAAAGGACGAAGTAAAAAAAAAAAGAAATATTGTTTGTTCAAAACAAAAAAACCTACAATTGCAATTGTTTTTTTTCATCCCAAAGACCCCTTTCCTTTGGTTTTCATTCTTATCCCGAAATAATGAATTGAGTTCGTATAGGCATTTTGGATGCTGCTATTGAAATAGCCTTTCTGGCTATATTTTCTGTGACCCCTCCCATTTCATAAAGTATTCGACCCGGTTTAACGACAGCTACCCAATATTCTGGGTTTCCTTTTCCCGAACCCATACGAGTTTCTGCAGATCTTACTGTAACCGGTTTGTCTGGAAATATGCGTACCCATATTTTTCCACCGCGGCGAGCATTTCGTGATATTGCCCTCCGCCCCGCTTCTATTTGTCTAGATGTGATCCAAGCGGGTTCAAGTGCCTGAAGAGCATATCTACCGAAACAAATATGATTACCTCGATAGGATATTCCTTTCATTCTTCCTCTATGTTGTTTACGGAATCTGGTTCTTTTAGGGTTATAGTTGATGGTTGTTTCTCAATTCCATCTCTACTACAGAACCGTACATGAGATTTTCATCTCATACGGCTCCTCGCGAAGGAAAGATTCAAAAATAATATACATATATTTAATGAATAAAATAATATACTGAATTGTCGGATTTTTTGAGATTTCATCTAATCTATTGGTCTATTAGAAATTTGTATACCTTGATTTGCTATCTAACCAAACATATATTCTATTTCTATTCTAGTTATAGGCAATTCTTGCTATCCATATAGAAATAGATAATGTAGAAATAGACAATGTTGTTTTTCGATAAGGTTAGAACGAATCTTTATTTTGTTTTTCCTTTTATTATCATATCGGATTGGTCCAAATTTCGAAATCCAAAAAAATGTTCGCGGGCGAATATTTACTCTTTCATTATCTAGTAGGTTTAGCCCATGACTCCTCAGAGCATGACTCCTCATAAAAAATGGATTGGTCCTTGGTTCGATCCGCCATCCCATCAAATGAATCATTAAGATTCGTCTTTAAGAGAATCTTATGTATTCACAGGTTCCGTCGTTCCCATCGCTTCTCGATTAATGCTTAGGTCTGAATTCTACAATGGAGCTTCTAATGAATTTTTTATTTTTTCTTGAGCCAACCTTCTCAGTTTTTATTGACTCGTGGCTCTTGATTTCTTTGTTCTATGAATATATTCATCTAATTATGGATTAATTAGTATTGATGCTTTATTACATTATTTTTTTTATAAGATGATTCATAGACCTTACATATTAGAATTCTATATCATTGATATTCTTTTTTCTCTCTTTCTTTCACCCCTTCATTTATCCGTATATTCCTATTGCTTCACAACTCATAATCAGATTCGTTTTTCTTTTTTTTTTATGTAATATTTTAGTTGCTATAATGATATCACCAATATATCTTTACTTATATTTGAATGGTTCTTTAGATCCAGATAATGTGAAGCGATGAGTTGGTTATTAGTTCTATAGTTATTAATTAATTCATACTACGAGCTGGTTTTTGAATCCTATAACCACTCTAAAAAAAACCAACGAGTCGCACACTAAGCATAGCAATTTTATCAATATCAAACGATTAATTGAATTTTTTTTGATTTTATTCAACCTTATAAAATTTTTTTGTTTTGATTTAACCGAAATGGAAGAGTTTGTTATTTTTTGTTTTATCATCAGATAGAACGTTAAAGAGAAGGAAAAGCTTATTATTCTACGTTTACAAATATCCAAATTTTGATTCCTAAGACCCCATAAATAGTTCGAACTGGATAGGAACAATAATCAATTTTAGCTCGAATGGTTTGTAGCGGAACCCTACCTTCTCGGATCCATTCGACCCGTGCAATTTCTTTTCCGCCGAGACGTCCCGCAATTTGGACTTGAACTCCTTTTGCACCCGCCCGGTCAGTTAATTGAATAGCTTTTTTCATTGCTTTACGAAACGAAACTCTATTCTTTAATTGTCCAGCTATAAATTCTGCAAGAATAGTAGCGTGACTATAAGGATTTGCAATTCTTGAAATAGTAATGTTGAGTTTTTGTTTCACACAATTCAGTTTTTTTTGTAGATTCATCTGTAATTCTTCGATTCTTCGAGGTTTACCTTCTATTAATAACTTTGGGAATCTCATATAGATTATGACTTGAATCAGATCGATTCTTTTTTGAATCTTTATCTGTCCAATTCCCTCGACCTCGGCACCATTCATAGTTTTTTGTACATAATTTTTGATAAAATCTCGTATTTTTTGATCTTCTTGTAAACTCTCGGAATAATTTTTTGGTTGCGCAAACCAAATAGAATGATGACTTTGGGTTGTACCAAGTCTGAAACCGAGCGGATTCATTTTTTGTCCCATAATCCCTCACAGACAAAATAAAACAATAAAATGGCACGCCGTATGTATGTTCTTTCCCATATGTGTACTTTATCCATATATAATATAGAATACCTTGTGTATTGACTTTGTTATCCATTATTGAGCCTGCTTTTTTTCAGGATAATGTTTTTAAGGATAATATAACGTATTTGTGAATTTTTATTCATCTATAGATATATCTTTCAATAGAATAATTCTATCACAATTTCTCATATAACTAATTTCGTTCTCGATCTTGAAATTTTCATTTTTTCATAGTAGGTAGGACCTTCAGTTTTTGACTCAACTTTCTTCGTTCAAACCCATATTTTGACTAGCATTTCCTCTTTCAGAATAAACTTATTTAAAAATAGTATATTCGCTAAGACATGAATTCGAGGATTTTTATCCTAGTAATGCCCACGAATCTCATTAATTCCTATTCGCGCTTTGGCTTATGAGTAGACATGCAGAGATGTTGACTTAAAGTGTATATTTCTGTATATTGCTTCTGCTTTATCATAAGGTTTCACTTTCACTAATAACTAATAAATAAGCATCTCCGTTTTTTTTATTATTTCTATTTTTTATTGTTAATATAATATTAACAATAAAATTTTTGAAATTGAATTATTCGAATTATTTATTTTTTTTTAGAATAATAACGAATAAAATATAGAATAAGAATAATAATATTCAAACATAGAATAATAGTCTTAATATCGATCATCATGAAATTCTCATTAAATGAATTAAATTATAAAAAAATATTTTATGATTATTTTATATCATTTTTGATTATTATTATAATAATCAAAAATGATATAAAATAAAAAAT